GTTTCAACACCCCCCAAAAAAAGTGCCCATTGGACTCAAAATGAGAAACAAGGAAGTCAGCCAGGTCAGTATGCCAATCCCTCATCTCCACCCCCCCCTCCCCCTCGCGGGTTCCCACCCTACTAAGAATAGGTAATGGTAGGAATGAAGTGAAGTCTTGATATAATTCGCAAAAGCAAGGAGCCTGCGAGTTCGAGGACATAAAATCTGAAAAAACTCTGTATTTTTTTCATATTTCTATTATAGGATTCAAATAAAAATAGGATTAAACAAAGGGATTCGCAAATAAAAGTGCTAATGCTACAACCAGCCCATAAATTGTTAAAGCTTCCATAAAAGCTAGACTAAGTAATAGAGTACCTCGTATTTTTCCCTCGGCCTCGGGCTGTCTCGCGATACCTTCTACAGCTTGGCCCGCAGCAGTGCCTTGCCCAATTCCCGGTCCAATAGAAGCAAGCCCGACAGCCAACCCAGCAGCAATAACGGAAGCGGCAGAAATCAATGGATTCATAATAAGTTAGTTCCTCGCACCAAAATACAGAAATGGTTAATGATACAATCAGCTAATGAATTATGACTTTATTATTCCATCGCTAAGATTCATCCGTCTGAAGTAACTAACAACTCACAATTTACGTAATAATATTATTGAATCATCGGAACTACTTGGATACTTCCTTCTATTCCCGAAGTTTTTTTGATGTCAATCCACGAGACTTTTCTTACTCTATTTCTTTGTTCCGAACCACTCTTTCCATTACTTTATTCTTTTCTTTTTCGCGATTTCATCCTTTCTTTTTTATTTTTATTCAGTCAATTGACAATCACAGACGAAGTAGAAAGACCCTTATTGCAATCCTATCTAAATTCAGAGTAATAGTACAGATTGGTTAGATCTTTCGTTTCATATATGGTAAGTTAATATCTAATATTACATGTACATATATTTCTTTAATAACGTAAACCAACTATTCGTTTCATATCTTAGATTGAATCAGATTCTAGAATCATTCTAAGAATGATCCCGGTTGGTCTCTAACCATTAGATTCCATATACATTGAATGCACAAACAATAGAAAGATAATATTTCTTGGAGGGAGATCTAGGGGGATAATTTTAGGAAAAAGATCTTTTCGATCTCTTTCCTTTTTGCACTCTCCTACCCTAACAATATCTTTTTATTACTCTAGGTCATATATACCGTACCATATTTTTCTATTTCTTTCGAGGTTCCCCAAGTCAATAAGTCAATTCTCTTGATGAGTCCCGGATACATTGTGTTGGGCTAAGCCAAACAAAAGACTAGTCAATGATGACCCTCCATGGATTCGCCTATATAAGCCGCGGCTAAAGTTGCAAAAATAAGAGCTTGAATGCCGCTTGTAAATAATCCAAGAAACATGACAGGTATAGGAACCACTAAAGGGACTAAAGAAAGAAGAACTACAACTACTAATTCATCGGCTAATATATTCCCGAAAAGTCGAAAACTAAGTGATAAAGGCTTTGTAAAATCTTCTAAGATGTTAATGGGTAAAAGGATTGGAGTCGGTTGAATGTATTTATTGAAATAGCCCAATCCCCTTTTGGAAAGGCCTGCATAAAAATATGCTACTGACGTGAGTAAGGCTAAAGCAACGGTTGTATTTATATCATTTGTGGGTGCGGCTAACTCCCCCTGCGGTAACTGTATGATTTTCCAAGGGAAAAGGGCCCCCGACCAATTAGAAACAAAAATAAAAAGAAACATAGTTCCAATAAAGGGAACCCACGGGCCATATTCTTCTCCAATCTGAGTTTTGCTTACGTCTCGAATGAATTCAAGGACATATTCGAAGAAATTCTGAGCGTCCGTCGGAATGGTTTGCGGATTTTGAACAGCTAGAATAGCTGAACCTAATAAAATAGCAATTACAACCCAAGAAGTAATAAGCACTTGGCCGTGGACTTGGAACCCCCCTATTTGCCAATAAAAATGTTGACCTACCTCCACACCAGATACCTCGTATAATAGCCCCTTTAGTGTGTTTATAGAACATAATAGAACACTCATACTGCCCTCTGACAAAAATAGAACTTTCAAAGGCATTATTTTGATTCAATCATTTCTTTTTCGGCTTGCTTACTTGAATTCTATATTTTTGATACCAAGCAATCGCAAAAGATTCCCCATTTTTTATCTTTTTTTTTGATTCAAGAATAGTAAACAATTGAAAAATCTAGGGAGTTCAAAAAAGAGTGTATTTTTTTTATTATTAATCAAGGATTTCGTATAGAACTAGTAGAGCTAGAACGGCCCTTAGAAATTGCGAATACTAATTTGTTAAGAATGAATCGGATTGAAAACACAGAGTCATCATTTGCTGGGATTGGAAGATCCACGAGATCGGGGTCACAATCTGTATCGATTAAACCAATTGTTGGAATTCCCAAAATAATGCATTCTCGAAGGGCCTTAATTTGGTTTTGCTGATCAACGACGATTACAATATCGGGTAATCCGGTCATATATTGCACCCCGCCTAAATGTTTTTGCAAGTGAGACAACTGTCTCTTCAAAATAGCTGCATCTCTTTTGGGAAGACAGCCGAGTCTCCCTGTTTTTTGTTGCGTTCTCAAGTCCCTGAACTTACGAAGCATCGTTTCCGTAGTGGACCAATTCGTTAACATACCGCCGAGCCATTTTTTATTAACATAATGGCACCGAGCCTTTATTGCAGCCCGTACTACGGAATTAGCTGCTTCTTTTTTGGTACCAACAATTAAGAAGCTTTTTCCTCTACTTGCTGCATAAAAAACTAAATTGCAAGCTTCTGCTAAAAAGCGCGCAGTTCTAGTAAGATTTGTAATATGATTACCTTTCGACTTTGGAGAAATAAAAAGAAAAGGGGCCATTCTAGGATTCCATTTCTTAATACCATGACCAAGATGAACTCCTGCTGCCACCAACTCTTCCAACCTGATGTTCCAATATCTTCTTGTCATTTCTCCCCCCATTTCCTCTTTCTTTTTTTTGTTCAAAGAAAAAAGGACAAGGTATTCGAAAATAAATAATTGTTCCGACGGAACCTTTTCTTCTACCGAGGATTGGCCGTTGATACATGATTCAAGCCATTCCTTCCCTTTCTATTCGTTATTCTCTTTCTTTGTTTATTACTATTCGCCGTCCCATACCATACATAGTTACATAGTGAAAAGGATGCATTTTTCTTTTCTTAGGAATCATTAAATCCTGTAAACGATTCTTCTGATGTATCCTGTCAATTCTTCGAACTGCAAGAATAAGAATCAAACCATTCTCTATGATAGAAGAAGAAATTGATCCCTTTTTCTTCGAATAAATTCTTCTTTTTGGTTTCCAGAGAAACAGTCTTATATTGCCTTGAGGAGTGTACTAATCCTTTGAATCCGGTCCCAGCGGGGACCATCTCCCCTAGAACAACGTTCTCTTTCAGGCCTTTCAACCAATCGATACGACCTCGGAGAGCGGCTTTTGCTAAAACCCGAGCAGTTTCTTGAAAACTTGCTTCGGATACAAAACTTTGAGTATTTAGAGATGCGCGAGTTATTCCCAACAAGACGGCTCGGTAACGGACCCCCTCTTCCAAAGCCCGACCCGTTCGTTCTGCTCGTAACAATCCAATAAGCTCTCCGGGTAAAAAAACATTAGACATTCCATCTTCTGAAACCAAGACTTTTGATGTTATTTGGCGTACAATAATTTCTATATGCTTATTAAGGATCTGCACTCCCTGGGATCGATAAACCATTTGGATCTTATTAACCAAAGAAATACGGCTTTGCGCTATTGTTAGCTCGGCACCAATCAAGAATCCCCAAGGAATTCCAAGAATTCTTGTTATATACTGGTTCCAACCCTCAACTCTATCTTCTAGGTTCATCGATATTGAATCAATTGAACGCACTTCGAATACCCTTTCTACTTTTGGAAGGCCCTGTGTTATATCAGCAGAACGTGATTTTTCATAGAGAAATGTGACTAATGTACCCCCCTCGGAAAGGATTTCTCCATAATGTCCATGAAGAGTTGTTCCTGGAGTAGCCAAATAGGGCTTAGCTGATCTTATTATTACATGTCCCGCTTGGACAATTAAAACTTGACCCGATTTTAGGCATGGTCCTTTTTTGGCTATACATACACTTTCACAAAAAAACTGCCCAAGGTTGAGTATTGTGGACGTTTCTTCCCAATAATTATGATGATAATTATGCTGTAGAAAATACCAATTCAAGTTGAATGGATTCAAAAAGATGTTACTATATAGATCGAGTTTATAGATTCCCCTGTTTTCATCCATTAAAAAATATTGAATTACTTGAAAGGTCTGTTTTAAATTATCAAGTTGCAAATATTTAATTACTGAAATCGGATTCTTTGTTAGTAAATGGTAACATACACCAAAATTCACAATTTGAGGGACTGCTCCTAAGGGTCCCGACAAATTCCTAATCGGAATTAGAGAGTCCGGATCTCTTTTAATTAACTCTTTTTTCGCATTGTGATATTTTCCATCGTTGAACGGACCTAGTTGAAAACAATTAGATGATGACAAGATTATGAAAGATTGGCATTCCTTACTTCTATTCAACAATGTACGAACAGTTCCTTGGTTTTGGCTAAGTGGTTGTCGAACCCTTGCCTTGGAATAATTGGAATAACTAGAAGAAAAGGGATTGATGTTGGGACAATCTGGACCATTCTCAGAGCGCAATCCTGGCCCTGAGGGATCGTCCCTTTTTCTGATATATGAAATCTGGGATTTCCCTAAGTGCATTTTTAGGAAATCTCGAATCAAACCCTTTGTACTTACTTCCACAAAGGAAGCGCCGGCCTCCTCTATATCTATAGAGGAATCCTTTTCGTCTTGGTCCCAATTCAAGAATAAACAAGTCCGAACTAATTGAATACTTGTGCCAGAAATGCCCCGAATCAAGCTGCCATCCTCATAACGGATATAATTAACAACTTCAAGTTCTATATTATCCATTTCTTGCAATAGATCTTGAGTAAAAAGTCTTGTTAACTTTATACCGTCCGCTATTTCGTATGTGACTACGGGTCGAAGCAAAACAAAAGACCTTTTCTTGTAAAGTGCAATTCGTTGGACATAGATCCAATTGGTTTTTCTTATTCGTGGTGTTATTGGTATCAAGACGCCACTGTGTCGAGATAGATTATCTTCCCCCTCCGGAAAATGGATATCTCCCGAAAAGATTTTAAGTTTAATCCACCCCACCTTTTTTTTTCTCTCCACGCGGACCAACCCGCCCGCCTTACTTCTTTTATTTAAAGTAATTTGTGTATTTACTCCAATGATACTATTGTTCCGTACCATTATGAAAGAGGAGTCAGGTAAAATATGCACTTCTTCGGCTTCGGAAATGAAAAAAAGCGGATCCACTTCCCCCTCCCCTTCCCCTTGGTATTTTGGCTGCAATTTTTGGGCTCCTCCATAGTCAACGAAATTGAAATCCTCTTTTTTTTTGACGATGGAATCTTCCTCTTCCACCTCTATAGGCCCATATTTCGTAATTCCCGAGCCCCCTCTTTTGTATCGAGGATCGTCGAAATAAGCAAGAATGCAATTTCTACGGAAAATGCCATTTATGGGCATTTCAATCGAGATGTCGGAACAGAGTATTAGTCCTTTTTCTCGTCCATGTGCTTGAATCGATCCGAATGGAATGATAAAGCTATTTCTTCGCTTCTTCGCCACTAAATCAAAATTATCGCGTAGAATAGCAGGATATGGTAGATTACAACGGGCAGTCACTAGGCTTTGATTAAGCTTTGAATAATTACGAATCATAATCCGATCCCCCTCCTTGCCATAAAGACCCAAACTAAAGAATTTGTGTCTCAATTGATCATTTTTCACATAAGGGCTAGGTGTATATCTACCTTGGGCAGAAAGAGAATGAATGCTCATTTGATCTTGATCCTTGTAGATCGAAAAAAGAGCGGGGCCCGATCTGCATAAATCCCCTAATAATATCCATAAATGACTTGTTTTTGGTAAGAGATGGACATTACTATAAGGAAATTCGGGTGCATGGTACACATCGGTACTCCAGTGCATTTCTCCCTCCGAGTCAGAATAAATATGTTTTCGAACTCTATCTTTCAAAGTAAAAGTGGATTTTCCATCACGAATTTCAGCAATTATTTGTTCTGATTCTACATATTGATCATTTTGAACTAAAAGAAAACTCTTTGGTGGAATAGGCACGCTACGTATAATATCTTCACTCTCAATAGTTACATAAAAATCTATATAACATAGAAAGGCAGGCTGCCCGTGGCGTGTCCGTGCGGGATGAACCAAGTCCTCATTGAATTTTATTTTTCCGTTGACAGGGGCTCGCACATGTTCTGCAGTACCTCCTGTGAATACTCCACCGGTATGAAAAGTTCTTAATGTTAGCTGAGTTCCCGGTTCTCCAATGGATTGGCCCGCAATAATACCTACAGCTTCCCCCAATTCAACCAAGTCGCCATGAGCAGGACTCCGACCATAACATAATCGACATATCCAAGATGTACTCCTACAAGTAAAGGGGGTTCGAATAGATATTGGCTGTATTTTTAAGGTTATGAGTTGATTGACAAGGCTAATCCCAAGATCTTGATTTCGAACGGCAATGCATCGCGCACTCATATAAATAGCGTCGGCTAATACACGACCCGTTAATGTTTGCATAAAAGATCTTTCCGGAACCGCCCCATTTCGGGGACTTACAGAAAGCCCTCGGGTGGTGCCACAATCCGTTCTACGTACAACAACGTGTTGAACTACTTCAACAAGTCTGCGCGTAAGATACCCAGCGTCTGCTGTTCGTACAGCAGTATCCACAACCCCTTTGCGGGCTCCATAGCTAGAAATAATATATTCTGTTAAGGAGAGCCCTTCGCGTAAATTGCTTTGAATGGGTAAATCAATCATTTGTCCTTGTGGATCCGACATTAACCCTCTCATACCTAGTAGTTGGTGTACTTGAGAGGCGTTTCCCCTAGCTCCCGAAAAGGACATTATATGTACAGGATTCAAGGGGTCGGTGGTTCTAAAATTGGGATTCATTTCTTGTCGCAAATATTCACTTGTATCATACCATATCTCGATGGATTGGCGTAATTTTTCTACCGCGTGTACATTCCCATAATGATATTGTTTTTCCAAAAGAAAACTTTGTTGTTCAGCATCCTGGACTAGCCATCCCTTAGAAGGTATCGTTAAAAGATCATCAATTCCTAATGAAATGGATGTAGCGGTGGCTTGCTGAAAACCCAGGGTTTTTACTTGATCCAGGATGTGTGATGTATATGCCATTCCGAAGTGATCTATTAATCGACTAATAAGTCGTTTAATAGCAGCCCCGTCGATTACTTTATTGTGAAAGACCAAATTGGCCGGCTCTTTCATAAACACCTCCATATTTCGTTGAGTAGGATTCGACAATAGATTTGAGTCAATGATTGGAAAACTCCCTTTTCTGGACCTTGATTCGCGTAGAAGTAACTACGGTCCGAGTTGAATCGGAAAGGCCCGAATTCACACTGGAGTCATAGACTTACTTAGTTTAGGTACCGTAGGAAGAGACCTGATAAAACCCTTGTATAGCTTCTTCCATTTCGCGATAAAGAAAAATATGACCAAGAGTCGTTCGAATATATATACAAAGAATTTCTTTTTTTACACTTCTTACTATTAGAAAGTGTCCGTAAATCTGATGATGGGTACCCGAAGATTCATAATGAACTTCGACAGGAACTCCTCTTGAAACAATAAGGCGTTGATCGAGTCGCCACCGGAGCCAAAAGGGGCTGTCTAAACGAATCCTTTTCTGTCGATAAGCTCCAATTGCATCATAGGAATTACAAAAAAGGGGTTCCTTTCCTTTCATATACCTAGAGTTCTTGTCGTCAATTCTCTCAGTTTGGCAGTTTCTACGATTCCACAAATTATACCTATTTACACAAAGACCTGGAGGATTCCCGCTTGTTAAGATATAGAGCCCGATAAGCATATCTTGAGTTGGTACGCAAATGGGATCCCCAATAGACGGAGCCAAGAGATTCATATGAGAAAACATAAGTAAACGAGCCTCCGCCTGAGCCTCCACGGATAGAGGTACATGAACAGCCATTTGATCCCCATCGAAGTCTGCGTTGAATCCTTTACAAACGAGTGGATGTAAACAAATAGCGCGCCCTTCCACTAAAATGGGTTGGAAGGCCTGTATGCCTAATCTATGCAAAGTCGGTGCTCTATTCAGCAATACAGGATGGCCCTGCATAACTTCCTGAAGTATTTCCCATACAATTGGCTCTTTTTCCCGAATTTGACTCTTAGCAGTCCCTATGTTCGGAGCAAGGTGCTGTCTAATTAGACCGCGCGTTACAAATGGCTGGAAAAGCTCTATTGCTATTTCACGAGGCAATCCACATTGATGTAATGAAAGTGAGGGGCCTACAACAATGACAGAACGTCCCGAATAATCGACCCGTTTTCCAAGCAGAGTCTCACGAAACCTTCCCTCTTTGCCTTCAATTACATCTGAAAACGACTTGTAAACCTTATTATGACCATCCCTTATTGGCTGTCCGCGGATTCCATTATCAAGAAGTGTATCCACAGCTTCTTGTACCAATTTCTCCTGAGACATTACTACGTCCTCTGGCGTAGACTTAATTGTTAATAAATTGAGAAGAGCATTGTTCCGCGAAAGAACTCTACCATAAAGTTTATTAATATCGGAACCTGTTAGTTTAAGCTCATCTATCTGAACCGCCGGTCTCAACCCCGGGGGAAGAACTGGTAATAGACATAAAACCATCCATTCGGGTTCTACACTTGTTCGAATAAAATGCTTAGCTAATCCCATGCGTCTAACCAAAAAGCGCTTTCTTCTTTCAATTTTCCGATCTTCCCACTCATCACCCGGGAGCCCCTCTTCCTCTAATTCTTTCCATTCTGCCAACGAAGAATCTATAATAACTCGCAAATCTAGATCGCCCAACTGCTCTCGGATAGCGCCTGCTCCAGTAGAAATTTCGCGATTTCGAAATGTATGCAAGCCTTGGGTAGTCAAAAAAGGAGGGATGCTATCTTTCCAGGACTGGGTTTCATATTCGAACGAACCTCGTAATCGTAAAATAGTGGGTTTTTTGACTATAGGCCTAGCAAAAGCAAAATTGGGATAGGATCCTATAGGATTTCCCCCCCCTCAAAACCGGACGTGAAAGTTTCCTCTCATCCGGCTCAAGTAGTTACACCAAATAAAGATAAAGGAGTTCTTGCTTTCAAATTATAGAAAACCCCCAACTACTCCTTACTCAAGTTCTCACAAGCAACATTTCATTGATTAATTGTTCTTTTATTTTGATTTTCTCAACTCTTTTTCTTTAATTCAATTGAAAATGTTTAAATAGCGACATAAATCAAATGTGAAATTCTTGAGCAGTCTACTTCCCCTTCAAATGATGAATCCCTCTAAAGGAATACCTTCGAATTCGTAAGGAATTGACTTGTCTATATATCGTTCCGTTTGATCTTTTAGGTCCTGACTTCACCTCGACGGTTATGCCACGCTGCCCTTTCTTTAAAGCCTATATGCGATGGATAGGCTTCTATAACCATAACATATTTGCTTACTTGAACATAAACATAATTGCATTTCTTTCTAAAACGAAAAGACAGGGGATGGTTTCCACAAAAGAAAGAAGTCTTTTGACGAGGTACAACTCGAAATTCCTATTTGTTTGTTTTTGTTACTGAATCGACCATAGACCAATTCCCTTTTTTTGGGGGGTATTGAATACACCCATAATTCTGAGCTTCATGTTCCTCCTCACAAGAGACATGTCAGATCCGGGCATCCCAATTCGATTGAATAGGGTGACAGTTTCTCATTCAAAATCTGTAAAATCTGAATTTCGATCAAATCACACATCGCAGTATACTAGGTCTTCTAGTTCTTTAAGAGGTCTGTCTAAAAGATTCGCGATATAACTAGGAAGACGTCTCAAATACCACACATGAGTCACGGGGCATGCCAGTTTGATGTAGCCCATTTGATATCTTCGTATTCGAGAATTCGCAAATTCGACTCCGCAGTCGCCGCAAAATGTTCTCTTTTCTTTTTGATCTCCGAATTTGCCGTAAATTCCACAAGCACAAATTCCGCTTTTTATAGGTCCAAAAATTCTTTCACAAAAGAATCCACCTATTTTTGGCTTATTCGTTTCCCACTGAACATGCTCGATTTCTGTCACCTCTCCGACTATCTCTCCGTTGGGCAGGGTTTTATTGGCCCAAGCACTTATTTGTTGAGGAGAAACTAATCCAATTCGAAGTTGTTGATGTTTATACCGATCAATCATAGAAAAAAATTCTGATTCATTCCGATTCATCGCGATCAAGCTTCCTTCCTATTCATCTGAAAGTTCTTCTCAGATACAAGGAAATGATTCAGTTCTAGGGCCAAAGAGCGTAGTTCTCGAACGAGCAATCGAAAGGATTCGGGAGCATCCTCAGCTTTAGGCATTTCTCCTCCAATGATTGTAGTACCAAATATTTTGTCGCGGGTTCTAAGATGATCAGACTTATAAGTAAGCATCTCTTGTAAAATATGAGCAACACCGAACCCCTCTAGAGCCCAAACCTCCATTTCCCCTACCCGCTGGCCCCCCTGCTTGGCCCTTCCCCTAAGGGGTTGTTGTGTAACGGATGCATAAGGACCGCTGGAACGCCCGTGTATTTTATCATCAACTTGATGAATTAATTTCAAGATATAGGGCTGTCCCACTAGAACAGGTTGTTCAAAGGGATCTCCCGTTCTTCCATCAAATATTCTGCTTTTTCCCGGATACTCCGGTTCAAATACCCATGGATTTCCTGTTTGCTTACTGGCTTCATGTAATTCAGAAAAGACTAGTTTTCTCGAAGCCTCTTGTTCATATCTCTCATCAAATGGTGCTACTCGATAATGTCTATCTAGCAGAACCCCCGCCAACCCGAGCGAGCATTCAAATATCTGTCCTACATTCATTCGCGAGGGTACTCCCAATGGGTTGAAGACCATATCAAGAGGCTTTCCGTCTTGCAAATAAGGCATATCTTGTCTAGGCAAAATTTTGGAAATGATCCCTTTATTTCCATGTCTTCCGGCGACTTTATCACCTACTTTGATTTCACGTTTCTGTGAAATATATACACGAATCCTTTCTCTTTCTGGACTTTCTCTTTCTGGATTCGAACGTATCCATCTCACATCAATAACCCGGCCCCTTCCACCTCTAGGCAGTTTTAGACAAGTTGCCCTTGAAGTGGCTATCTGAGTGCCAAATACGGCGTCTACGAATCTATCTTCTGGGGCTAAGTCTTGCGCCAGCTGAGGTCTTAATTTACCTACTAAAATATCGCCCTCTTCTACCCAGGATCCCAAGATTACAATCCCGTTTTTGTCTAAATTTCGTAGTAAATGGGTCCGTAGATACGGTATTTTTTTAGTGATCTTTTCAGGGCCTTGGCTTGTCACATGAATCTCAATTTCATATTTCCGTATATGAAAAGAAGTCAAAATATCTTCATATACCAGACGCTCACTAATGAGTACCGCATCCTCAAAATTGTAACCTTCCCATGGCATATAAGCTACTAATAGGTTTTTCCCCAAAGCGAGTTCTCCTCCAACCGTAGCGGCACCGTCCGCCAAAATTTGTCCCTTTTTAATGCATTTGCCCCTCCTAACCTGGGGTTTTTGATGTATACAAGTATTTTTGTTGGAACGTTGATACATAACTAATGGAATGCTTAGAGTATCCCCATTGCCCGATAAAAGGATCTTGTCAGTATGGATAGAAATGATCTTTCCCGCGTGTTCCGTTATAAGGGGAACTCCTGAGTCTAGAGCCACTTGGCCTTCCAAACCGGTTCCAACAATGCACTTCTCGGACCGAGAAAGCGCAACTGCTTGGCGTTGCATATTAGAACTCATTAAAGCCCGATTCGCGTCATTATGCTCGATAAAGGGAATGAGAGAAGCTCCAATAGAAAAATATTGGAAGGGAAAAATGCTTCGAAGGTGAACCTGTTCCCATGCAATAGTCAGGAATTCTTGACGGTATCGAGCCGGAACAATCTGCTCTTCCTGAAAACTTTCATTAAGTGCCAAAGAATTGCCTGTCCCTATCATACAGTATTCATCTCTCCTTGATGATAAATAAAGTATCCGTGCCCTTTTTGATTTCGCGGAGATTTCATAGAATGGGCTTTCTAGAGATCCAAAATCACCGATTCTCGCATGAATTGCTAAGGATCCAATAAGGCCAACATTGATTCCTTCAGATGTGTCAATTGTGCAAATGCGCCCATAGTAGCTAGGATGTATATCTCGTATCCGAAAACTCGCGGTTCGTCCTGTCAATCCCCCAGGACCCAAAAAACTCCATTTTCTCCCATGAACTATTTGTGTCAAGGGATTCGTTTCATCCAAAACTTGAGATAATGGGTGTAATCCAAAAAAAGATTCATAAGTGGTTTTTAATGGGGTTGAAGTTACAAAATTCTGAGGGGTCGGTATCAATTTCCCTTTAATTGCTCCGCGTATAGCCCTTTTAACCACTTTTTCCAAACGAATCAGAGCTAATCCGAATTGATCTTGTAAGAGATCCGCTACAGAACGAATACGCTTATTTTTCAAATGATTCATATCGTCAAGTGTACCCATTCCAAATTTTATTCCAATCAAATGATCCGTGGCTGCCAATATATCTCGCGGTAACAAAAACGTATTATTCTGGGATATATCAAGATTCAGTCTCCGGTTAATATTTCGTCGACCGATCCTTCCTAATTCACACCTTTGGCGAAAGAATTTATTTTGTAATTCCTTACATAAGGAATCAGAAAATACTGGATCTCCACCCACACAAACAAACTGTTGATAAAATTCCAAAATGGCATTTTCTTTTGACCCAATTTTTTCCTTCTCTTTATCATCCAAAAAAGCCAAGAAAATCTCAGGGTAGCAAACATTCTCTAGAATTTCTCTTAGATTCGAACCCATAGCCGATGATAGAACTAGAATAGATATTTTCTGTTTCCTACTTACGCGAGCCCATATACGCGCTTTTCTATCAATCTCTAATTCCAATCTCCCTCCCCAATCTGATATTATGGTGCCGGTATAGACCAAAATCCCTTTATGGTCCAATTCCGATCGGTAATAGATACCCGGACTTTGCAATATTTGATTGACTATCATTCTGTACATTCCGTTTACTATAAAAATTCCCAGGGAATTCATTAAAGGAATGTTTCCAATCAAAATTCGCTGTTTTTGCATAGAATACCCCTTCCTTTTCCAAATTAATCCCGCGGATACATATAATTCAGAAGAATAGGTGAGGGATTCATATACAGCATCTCGTTCTTTTATCAATGGTTCGACCAATTTAGATGTTTCCGCAAATAACCGAAAGTATACGTCTACGTCTTCATCTATGTCTTCATCTACGTCTTCATCTACATCTATGTCTTTTTCTAAGTCTTCCTCTACTTCATTTAGAAAATCTTCTATATCCGGAAAATCTTCTATATCTAGAAAATCTTCTATATCTAGAAAATCCTCTATGAAACCTTCCACCGTTGGAAACTTATAAAGTTCCTCTCTTAAGCCCTGATCAACGAACCTACAGAATCCTTCAAATTGGATCTGATTAAGCCCAGGTATTACAGCCATTCCTTCATTTCTATCGTCAAGCATTTTGAATTCCCCATATTATCGAAAAAATCCCATTTTTGACTCATTCTGCATCGAATCATATGGATCGATCTAGCAATGATGGAATTTCGATTCTGTTTACTAAATCACATGAAATTTGAAAGAGTCGCGTACATGTAATGTATAAAATACGTAGGGACGGATAAATGAAGAGAATTTTATACTCAAATTGGAATTGAAAACAGATATGAACGGAAGGGAATTGATAAAAGACACTTAGATTAGACCAATGGAGTTTGTTTTTGTATAGAATAGAAAAGGATTCCATTTCGATCATTATTATGATATTCTATATCCAATCCCATGGGATACCAGAAAAATCAGAAATGAATTCGCCGTTCGGGGCGATAATAAATACATAATAATCAGAAAAGAGATAGGGTTGGGTTTTTTAGCAACTATTCGCGGACTCCATTGTTCTGTTTAAAAAAGGATTCGCAGAGAAAAGAGGTATTTCTTTTTTAGTAGAATACGGTTGAAGAGCATAAATAAGTAAATAAGTAGGCTTTTCTGTTTTTATTACAACCTACGTGGATATAGCTGGAGAGGGTAGAACTCTTTAGAGCTGCTCCCCATTCTATCCTGTCGTGTTCTATCAAAATTTCGATTTTCTATTCAATGAAAAAATCGAAACATGATACGGTTGTGCGAATTCCCTAAAGGTCTGATCTACAAAGAAGATACTTCTTTCCATATTTGCATAACGTTATCTTTTTTGGGGTTTACAAATACTCAACGTTGCTATTATAATTATTGAAAAAAAAAAGAAAGACCGATTCATTATCTATCAGTTTGGATTGTCTATCGTCTTCTATCAGTAGTCCCATTAGGTAAAGGCGGTTTGAAATAAAAAGCGTCCGGGAGTTTACAGCCAATAGTTAAAGTTAAGGGTTCCAACTCGTCGGGCTTTTGCGACCGAAAATCCAAATTTTTCGTTTCAATAGAAGGGGAAGGGGTTTTTTAGACATCTTTTGTTTTAAGAGACTTTACAATCAATCGAAGGGACAGATTCAATTCCCAGGTTTCATTTCTTTTAGGCGCGGCATTAAGATTCAAGATACAAGTACAAAAAAAGGCGAATATTTTCATCTATTTTATATCTTTTTGGCGACATGGCCGAGCGGTAAGGCGGGGGACTGCAAATCCCTGTTCCCCAGTTCAAATCTGGGTGTCGCCTGATCAACAAAAGAAAGAAAAGACGCGAAATCCCCTTTTCTGGTTTGCTGATAGACCTCACAGAATGTTCCCCGATTCTACGAGAAAATAAGAACTTTTTCTAAGGTACAAGCGGATTTTTTGGAGTCTTTCGTCAAGGGGTCTTGGGTTGGTACAGAATCCCCTTTTGACTCTTCGGCAAGAATGTCACTATTATTAGTGAACAATAATGAAAGAATTCATTCAAAGAGATAGGGGTCATAATTCACATGGATATAGTAAGTCTGGCTTGGGCTGCTTTAATGGTAGTCTTTACATTTTCCCTTTCACTGGTAGTATGGGGAAGAAGTGGACTCTAGGGGTACTGTTAATTGGGTTGAGGAATTCCATTTTCTTCATTTTTTAGAATTTATAAATCGTTCTGCAAAGCATTTATTTTATTATTATGAATTTATTAATTCAATTTTGAAAATATTTTCAATTGAAAAAAAAAACAGAGTTATTTTGCAATTCTAAGCGTGAAGTGAAGTAGTGTATTCTGTGTTCTATGATATGATTAATATATATGAAGAAGAATAAGATATAGAAATAATGCCCTTTGAACCAAACAAACAAATATTTCAAGAATTCCCATGCTTGTCTTTCGATTCGAAAGTAAAAGGGGTGCAGACGATAGTAAATTGAGTACAACCGAATTCTTCCTAACTTTTATCTTTCGCTGAACCCGTTCTTATCCGACCGAATTATATATGGACAATGGGGACGAGCAGTCCCCCTTTTACTTTGCTTTGAAATAGAATTGGGGCGGTATGCACGTTACATATATAAATATCAGGATACCTATTCTAGTTGTAGGCTTCTCTATATTAAATTAAGAAATGAAGCTTTATAGAATAGAGGGCAACTTTATACATTAAAAGGACAATACCTACATAGTAGAAAGAAGTATATAGAATATTTCTTTCTACCATACTAACGTTATAATGTTAATTCTCGGTCGCTCATTTTATTTTAAGACACGAAATCAGAATCTTTTTTATTTGTATAAGATAAGAAGTCGAGCTTTATTCCAATTAATCGCTTTGACTTACTGTTTTTACGTAAATTATCAGTAAAAAGGCGGTAGGAACTAGAAGAAACAATGCAGTAGCAATAAATGCGAGAATATTCACTTCCATAATCTCATCCTTTTTTTTTTACTTCAAAATAACTCGGGATTTAATCCCATAGAGATGAAAAATCTTTTGCCTGTAAATTCAATGGGATGAATTACATCTCGATGATATCAAATCGCATCAATATCATGAATAACAATACCTGAGTTATCAAATTAACTCATTGTCAAGAATTGAATAGTATAACCTAGGAGGGTCCTTTATACATACTGTATTGCATCTAAAATAGGATTTCTGATCGAACTCAGAGTTCCGTTCCTTTTTTTATTTGAATATACTTTTCTTTCTTTACCTAGATTCTTAATGGAATGCATATACTAGAAGTTCAGGGTGAAATTGGAATGAGATAGGTTGTTTCAAACTCAATCAAATTGAGTATTAGTAATTGAAGTTAGACCGAATAGCAGCTGGCAAAGAGGAAACTTTTTCAAAATAGAAAAATAATTAGCTATGTTCAATTTCTTTTATTTTGCATTGTACAAGAAAGCAATTCTATTTCCAGTTGTGTATGTGTTCCCGGTAAACTACGGTACTCTATTCTATTCGCGGGTTGGGAGCAATTGAAAAAAGAAGCCCGAGCCTGTAGAGTATCTCTTGGAATACTAAATAGGATGCTATGAATAATTGTAGCAATCCACATATGTCTATTTCCTATCAATCGGTACTAGTTCAAGTACTGGAAATTTCCGTATTTGTTTGATGAGAAGTGAGACAAGCAATTTGCCAAGCAAAATATCAAAAATAAGGATCCCTCGGGGACTGGAATTCTACAATTTAGACTTCCCAGCAGAAAACAAAAAGAAAAATTCGTGTAGTTTTTTATTGGATTTGAACTCATCGGGACTGACGGGTCTCGAACCCGCAACTTCCGCCTTGACAGGGCGGTGCTCTGACCAATTGAACTACAATCCCCAGACATTAAAGTGTACGACATATATATTCTTATGATTTCATTCATACATTTATTTCCATTTTAAATTGGAGATTCCAATCGCTGTGTTGAAATAACGGCGGATATGCGCTTTCCTTAGTGAGAAGTAAGAGCGGCACGGATTCCTATTACTACTTTCTTTTTTTCCAAATGGACCCGCTTTCGCTGGAAAAATGCTTTTTTTATTTACCTTTGCCTCTTCCCTATATTTTAGGGAACAAAGAAATACAAATAGAAAAAATGCAAATAAAGGAACCAAAGAGCAAACCCGCACTTCAACAAAAAAAAGGGGTTCTGCTATTTCATAATGGATAAGCGAATTGTTGGGTCGAGCTGGATTTGAACCAGCGTAGACATATTGCCAACGAATTTACAGTCCGTCCCCATTAACCGCTCGGGCATCGACCCAGGAAGTCAAAATGCTAGACTTGTTGATAATACACGATCAACTTCCTTTCGTAGTACCCCACCCCCAGGGGAAGTCGAATCCCCGCTGCCTCCTTGAAAGAGAGATGTCCTGAACCACTAGACGATGGGGGCATACTTGCCCGGCTGCCGTCATACTATGCTCATAGTATGAGCAGTTTTTTGAAATTGTCAATCTTAAGATCTTGAAAAAGAAAGTATGCCTAGGCTATTAAACTACAATATACTAAAAAAAATGGACGTAGCAATTCTATTTTTTTATGTTATAATTAACATTAAGAGCATCTTCTATTACAGAATAATATAGAATATTAATAGAATAAAGAATAATAGAACTTTCGAAAGATAATCAATAGAAGTCTTGACAATAACAATAATCAAAGTGTATTATTCTAGGTGATCTCTATCGAAACATCATGAGGATTGAATCAATAAATATTTCTCATTGATGAGGTTAGTGAGGTTCAGGTTCTTTCTTTCAGAGTTAATAAACCTGGGGCTAGGGGTAGGGGTATAATACTATCTTTACTCCGAGATAGAGATCAAATTGAATAGAAATAGGGGTCTGGATTCTCTGAAAAGAGAGGCAGATCATTCAAAGGTTCCATCGGAACAATTATTATTTATCTTTTATAAAGGGAGGGCAAAAGGGAAATGGAAAAAGACGGAAAAATGGAACGAAAGGATCAAATCAAACAAAACGAAAAAATGGAACAAGACGTAAAAATGGAACGAAAGGACCAAATCAAACAAAACGAACAAATGGAACGAAACGAAGGGCGCGAAGGGGAAAAGACTTTCAAACGTGGGACCAAAATTAGAGTCCAACTACAAAGGAACCTGATAGTAGTAAAGAAACTATCTATTCTAGGTCTTTTGTTGAAGGAACTCAAAGTCAAAATGCTGGTCCTCTTAGTGATCCAAATAACGGGGACATACTTGTATGTCCTCAATGAGGAATTTCTGGACCGCCTGAAATGGTGGTTCCTGGAGGGAGTTTTTGAACCTGTTAGATGGTTTTTACGCGCGGTTTTCGTATTGTTCGTGGAGTTCTGCCAAGGTTCTACCTCCTTCCGGGAGACTGTCAAAGAGGTAAACTTTGAGTGGACTTTTTTGATCTACGACCTACGTTTGTGTTCCCAGTCGTTCCCGGGGTACTCAGCACGACACTCGCTCTGGAACCGCGCCAGGTTTTTATCTTTTTTACGCTCATTCTGGAAAGAATTCCAATCGGATAGTGGATTGGAATTGATTATTTCCAGGAACCCGCTAAAAACTATAATAATGAGCCTCGCACTCATGTGGGTGTTTTGGAATCTTGAGGTGATTCCCAAACCCCAGGTGATTAGGGTTGTTCGTGTCTGTCCCGAGATAAAATTTGATCCGGTGTATGTCCTCAAATAAAAAAAAAGGACAGGTTCCCCTCTACTTAGTAGAGCTTCCTTAGTCGATTTATTAGTAAACAAGGCCAAATCTTATCTAGACGGGTGACTCCATTGACCTTAAAACAACAATCGACTTCTTTCGATTGCTATAAAACAAGCTCGTATTTTATCTTCGAAAACTTTGCATACTAGTTCAAATTCCGAGTTGCCCCCAAAATGAAAGGACGGGTTAGGGTTTCCTCGCCTTTGCCTTTCATTTTGGGAAGGCCGGAGCTACCCAGCCTTTTGCGGATATAGTCGAATGGTAAAACCTCTCCTTGCCAAGGAGAAGACGCGGGTTCGATTCCCGCTATCCGCCCCGAGTGGAGTAAAGTAGTGTAATGTTGGGATGGATAAAGAAAAGTGTGCTAGTTATAGTACCCCTATTATGAAATTTCATTCTATTTCTAGTTTTAGTGTTTTTAAAATTTGTATTTATTATTTATTTCTATTTAGTATATATTCTATTAAATTACTAATAGAACTCCTAGTACATAGTAATAGAATTCTCTATTGCAGTTCTTTTTCTTTATTATATATTAATCTTATTAATATATATAACATATATTTCTTTCATCATTTCTTTAATTTCATATTAAAAATTTCATATTAAATAAAAGAAAAATATTCGAATATAGAAGATTCGAATTCTATAATACTATTCCATTAGTGCATTTTCCATTTTTATTATTAGAATCTAATTTAATCTTTGTTTTTTTCTTGGATAAAAAGAATACTGCGCAAGGCAATTTAATTGAAATACTAATTGAATTAATACAATACCTAATTTAATGGGAATGAGTTGAATAAATTCAATATCTCCATCTTTGGTCTTATTATTTTTATTGTTTATTCCAGAAGTTGGACCCCCCTCCCTCCCATTTTTCGTTTTCTTTATTTGGTTGGGGCGGGGGACTTTTATTGAATTTGCATGTGTTTTGGAGTCTGAAACGAAAGAACTTGTGGGAGAGGTCATTTCATTTTTCTTTTGGGTCGTGAACGAATAGGTTCAAGAGATGAGAGAATTCAGAATAGCCACAAGAAAGACTAATCCAATCCATAACGATGTACCAGAAAATAAA